TCAATCACTTCGACAGAAGATTCTATAGGGACAGAAGATTCTATAGGAATGGTTTGGATAAATAAGATTGATGATAGGCTTCCTACTGATTACCAAAAACTTGAACATAAAATGGATACATTTAATGGAGAATCATTATCGACAGACATTGGTCCTTTCTTGACCTCTATCAGTGAATTAGCTAGGAAATCAACAACAGGTTTTAGTCTGAATTTTAAAAATTTAATATCCGAACAAAGAAGATTTGATTCAGAAAATAAAACAAAATGTTTGAAATTTCTATTCGATGTAATTACAACTGATCCAAATAATCAAACAATTCAAAATAAATCTATTGGAATAGAAGAAATCGGTAAAAAGATTCCTCGACGATCATACAAATTGATCAATTCTTTTGAAGAGCGGGAGGAGGAAAATGAGGAAGAATCAGAAGAATCAACAGAAAATCATGGGATTCGTTCAAGAAAATCCAAACGTGTGGTAATTTATACTGATAAGGCGGATCCGGATCAGAATACCAATACTCATACTAGTACCAGTACTAATAGTGATCAAGCAGAAGAGTTGGCTTTGGTACGTTACTCGCAACAATCAGATTTTCGTCGGGATATAGTAAAAGGATCCATACGCGCTCAAAGACGTAAAATGGTTACTTGGGAAATGTTTCAAGCGAATGCGCATTCCCTGCTTTTTTTGGACAGAATAGACAAAACTTTTTTTTTTTCTTTTGATATCTCCCGAACAATGAATCTAATTTTTAGAAATTGGATAGATACAGGACCGAAACTCAAAACTTCGGATTCTGAGGAGGAAGAGGCAAAAGAAGAGGCAAAAAAAATGGAAGATAAAAAAAACGAGAATGAAAGGATAGCAATAGCAGAAACTTGGGATACTTTTATATTTGCTCAAGCAATAAGAGGTACTATGTTAGTAACCCAATCGATTCTTAGAAAATACATCATATTGCCTTCATTGATAATAGCTAAAAACCTCGGTCGTATGCTCTTATTTCAATTCCCCGAGTGGTACGAGGATTTGAAGGAGTGGAATAGAGAAATGCATGTTAAATGCACCTATAATGGTGTTCAATTATCAGAAACAGAATTTCCGAAAAACTGGTTAACAGATGGTATTCAGATAAAAATCCTATTTCCTTTCTGTCTGAAACCCTGGCGCAAATCCAAACTACGATCCCATCATAGAGATCCAATCCAAAAGAAAGGGAAAACAGAAAATTTTTGTTTTTTAACAATCTGGGGAAAGGAAACCGAACTACCTTTTGGTTCTGCCCGACAACAACCTTCCTTTTTTGAACCTATTTATAATGAATTCGAAAAAAAAAAGAGAAAAGTGAAAAAAAAATGTTTTCTAGTTCTAAGAGTTTTCAAAAAAAAAACAAAACAGTTTATAAAGGTCTCAAAAGAAAAAACAAGATGGATTATCAAAACGATTCTATTTTTAAAAAGAAAAATAAAAGAGTTTGCAAACGTAAATCCAATTTTCTTATTTGTATTGAAGAAAGTATATGAACCGAATGAAAATGGAAAAGATTCCATAATCATAAGCAGTAATAAAATTGTTCCTGAATCGACATCGACCATTCAAATTAGATTCATGGATTGGGCAAATTATTCACTGACAGAAAAAAAAAGGAAAGATCTGTCCGATAGAACAACCCTAATCAGAAATCAAATAGAAAGGGGTGAAAAAGACAAAAGAAAAATATTTCTAACTCCGGATATAAATATTAGTCCTAACGATACAAGTTGTGGTGATAAAAGATCGGAATCGCAGAAACATATTTGGCAAATATCAAAAGGAAGAAGTAACAGATTCATATTCATACGCAAATGGCACTATTTTTTGACATTTTTCAACGAAAGAATATACATACATATCTTTCTATGTACTGTTAATGTTTCTAGAGTCAACGTACAACTTTTCCTTGAATCAACAAAAAAGATTATCGATAAATACATTCACAAAGAAGGGATTGATGAAACAAATCAAAAAAAAATGCACTTTATTTCGACTATAAAAAAGTCTCTTTCTAATATTAGTCAAAATAAATCAAAGATTTCTGGTGACCTATATTCCTTTTCGCAAGCATCTGTATTTTACAAATTATCACAAATCCAAGCTATTAATAAGAAGTATCATTTGAGATCTCTACTTCAATATCGCGAAGCATATCTTATTCTTAAGGATAGAATCAGGAATTTTTTTGGAACACGAAGAATATTAGATTCCAAATCAAGGCATAAAAAACTTCCGAATTCTGGAATGAATGAGTGGAAAAACTGGTTAAGGGGTCATTATCAATACAATTTATCTCAGGCTAGGTGGTCTAAATTAGTACCGCAAAAATGGCGAACTAGGGTCAATCGGCGTCGTACGATTCAAAATAAAGACTCAAAAAAGAATTCATATGAAAAAGCCCAATTCATTCATTACGAGAAAAAAAATGATTATGAAGTGAATTCATTGACGATCAAAAAAGCAAAATTAAAAAAAAACTACAGATATGATCTTTTTTCATATAAATATATTAATTATGGGGATATGAAAGACTCATATATTTATCCATCCTCATTACAAGTAAACGAGGACCGAGAGATTCCATATAATTACAACACACCTAAAATTGAACCATTTTATGTACTGGGGGATATATGTATTAGTGATTATCTAGGAGAAGAGTATATTATTGGTACGGGTAAAAGTACGGATAGAAAATATTTGGAGTGGAAAATTTTCGATTTATTTCTTAGAAAGAATATCGATATTGAGTCCTGGACCGATACGGATACCGGGACCAACATTAATAAAATGACTAAGACCGAGACTGATTATTATCAAATGATTGATAAGAAAGATCTTTTCTATCTCACGATTCATCAAGAAATCAACCCACCCAATCAAAAAAAAAACTTTTTTTTGATGGGAATGAATAAAGAAATGCTATATCGCCCCATATTAAATACGAAATCTTGGTTCTTCTCAGAATTTGTGCCACTTTATGATGCATATAAGATCAAAACGTGGATTATACCAATCAAATTACTTCTTTTGATTTTTAATGGAAATGAAAACATTAGTGAAAACAAAAACATTAATGAAAATAAAAAAAAGGATCTTCGTATATCATCTAATCAAAAAGAATATCTTGAATTAAAGAATCGAAATCAAGAAGAAAAAGAACAGCTCGGCCACGGAAATATTGGCTCAGACGCACGAAAACGACAAAAAGATTTTGAAAAGGATTACACGGAATCAGACATTCAAAAACGTGAAAAGAAAGGACAACCCGAGAGTAACAAGAAAGCAAAACAAGAGTTATTCCTGAAAAAATATTTGCTTTTTCAATTGAGATGGGATGATCTTTTGAATAACAGAATTTTCAATAATGTTAAGGTATATTGTTTCCTGCTTAGACTAATAAATGCAAAGGAAATTGCTATATCCTCTATTCAAGGAGGAGAAATGCACCTGGATGTAATGTTAATTCAGACGAATCCAACTCTTCCAGAATTGATAAAAAAGGGAATATTGATTCTCGAACCAGTACGTCTGTCTATAAAATGGGATAGACAATTTATTATGTATCAAACCATAGGTATCTCATTGGTCCATAATAATAAATGCCAAACTAATGGAAGATATCGAGAAAAAAGATATGTTGATGAGAATTATTTCAATGGATCCATTGTACAACATAAAAAGATGCTTGTGAATAGAGACGAAAATCATTATGATTTGCTTGTTCCTGAAAATATTCTATCCCCTAGGCGTCGTAGAGAATTGAGAATTCTAATTTGTTTCAATTCCGGAAATAGGAATGCTATGGATAGAAATCCGGTATTTTTCAATGACAACAATGTAAGGAACTGGGGGCAATTTTTGGATGAGGACAAGCATATTTATACAGATATAAATAAATTCATTCAATTCAAATTGTTTCTTTGGCCCAATTATCGATTAGAGGATTTAGCTTGTATGAATCGCTACTGGTTTGATACCAATAATGGCAGCCGTTTCAGTATGTCAAGGATACATATGTATCCACGATTCGGAATTAGTTGATGGTTGGTACATTTCCTATATATCAGGTGTCGGATTTGGATTGAATCTAGAAATGATTTGGCAGAATCTTCTTAGGTCAAAATAATTTTCTTTTGTGGGTACAGAAATTGCCCTTCTATCGAATCAAATTACAAATTGTACTTACAATTCATTTGAATTTAATTTTGATTTGATTTGATAGAATATAGAATAAAGTAATATATGAATAAATCCAGATTGTTGGGTGTATCAGATCAAAATAACTGGCATTATTATTATTCCTGATTGGTAAAATCCATATCTGTGGAAAAAAAAAAAAGAGATAAATTTAATTTTTATGGTTATGGTCAAAAATTCATTCATCTCAGTTATTCCGAAAGAAGAAAAAAACAAAGGGTCTGTTGAATTTCAAGTAATCAGTTTCACCAATAAGATACAGAGACTTACTTCACATTTTGAATTGCACAGAAAAGATTATTTATCTCAGATAGGTTTGCGGAAAATTCTGGGAAAACGTCAACGACTGCTGGCTTATTTGTCAAAGAAAAATAGAGTGCGTTATAAAAAATTAATCGATCAATTAGATATTCGGGAACCAAAAACTCGTTAATTTGAAGATTATTTGAATTCTTTGGTTTATTAGATCTTGAATTTTGATGAACCTCATTTATTTCCTTTTCGACAATTCATAGAATAATGGATCGGAGAAGAAAACATATGAATGTACCGACTACAAGAAAAGACCTCATGATAGTTAATATGGGTCCTCACCACCCATCAATGCATGGTGTTCTTCGACTTATCGTTACTCTAGATGGTGAAGATGTTATTGACTGCGAACCCGTATTGGGTTATTTACACAGAGGGATGGAAAAAATTGCGGAAAACCGAACAATTATACAATATCTTCCTTATGTAACACGTTGGGATTATTTAGCTACTATGTTCACAGAGGCAATAACGGTAAATGCACCAGAACAATTAGGAAATATTCAAGTACCCAAAAGAGCCAGCTATATCAGAGTAATTATGCTGGAGCTGAGTCGTATAGCTTCTCATTTATTATGGCTTGGACCTTTTATGGCAGATATCGGTTCACAGACTCCCTTCTTCTATATTTTCAGAGAAAGGGAATTGCTATATGACCTATTCGAAGCTGCCACAGGTATGCGAATGATGCATAATTATTTCCGTATCGGGGGAGTCGCTGCTGATCTACCTCATGGCTGGATAGATAAATGTTTGGATTTCTGCGATTATTCTTTAACAGGAATTGTTGAATATCAAAAGCTTATTACGCAAAATCCCATTTTTTTGGAACGAGTTGAAGGGGTGGGCATTATTGGTGGGGAGGAAGCAATAAATTGGGGTTTATCGGGACCAATGCTACGAGCTTCCGGAATCCAATGGGATCTTCGTAAAGTTGATCATTATGAGTGTTACGATGAATTCGATTGGGAAGTCCAGTGGCAAAAAGAAGGAGACTCATTAGCTCGTTATTTAGTACGAATCAATGAAATGACGGAATCCATAAAAATTATTCAACAGGCTCTAGAAGGAATTCCGGGGGGGCCCTATGAGAACTTAGAAGTTCGACGCTTTGATAGAGCAAGTGATTCCGAATGGAATGGTTTTGAATATCGATTCATTAGTAAAAAGCCTTCTCCTACTTTTGAATTGTCGAAACAAGAACTTTATGTGAGAGTCGAAGCCCCAAAGGGAGAATTGGGAATTTTTCTGATAGGGGATAATAGTGTTTTTCCCTGGAGATGGAAAATTCGTCCACCTGGTTTCATCAATTTGCAAATTCTTCCTCAGCTAGTTAAAAGAATGAAATTGGCGGATATCATGACGATACTAGGTAGTATAGATATCATTATGGGAGAAGTTGATCGTTGAAATGATAATTGATACGACAGAAGTACAAGCTATCAATTCTTTTTCCAGATCGGAATCCTTAAAAGAGGTCTATGACCTCTTATGGCTGCTTGTCCCTATTTTTACTCCTGTATCGGGAATCACAATAGGCGTACTCGTGATTGTGTGGTTAGAAAGAGAAATATCTGCAGGGATACAACAACGTATCGGGCCTGAATATGCCGGCCCCTTGGGAATTCTTCAAGCTCTAGCAGATGGGACCAAACTACTTTTGAAAGAGGATCTTCTCCCATCTAGAGGAGATGTTCGTTTATTCAGTATGGGGCCATCTATAGCGGTCATATCAATTCTACTAAGCTATTTAGTAATTCCTTTTGGCTATCGCCTTGTTCTAGCCGATCTCAGTATAGGCGTTTTTTTATGGATCGCTATTTCCAGTATTGCTCCTATTGGACTTCTTATGTCAGGATATGGATCGAATAATAAATATTCCTTTTCAGGTGGTCTACGAGCTGCTGCTCAATCTATTAGTTATGAAATACCATTAACTCCGTGTGTGTTATCAATATCTCTACGTGTGATTCGTTGGAACATGAACCTTTACCCCTTTCCTGGAAATAAAGGAAAGGGGTTGGATGTGTTGAATAGATACCTTTCTCTTTTTATTCATCATTCGGGTCGATGAGTTAAACCAGATAGTTATATGAGTGAAACAAAACAGCTTATGAATTTGCAGTAAGAAGATTGATTCTCATTCCCTATGTACGAGAGTAAAGTGGAAGTAAACATAAGCGGTCGAAACTGTTTACCCCAAGATTGGTTGATTAGTCATCATGACTTGAAGCGGGTGCAAAAGATCAACTGTATGGAGTTTCTACTATTGTATAGTATGTTGTTGTATGTTGTGTATGTTGTATGTATTACCATACCGGGGATCAATCAAAAATGAGTGGACGGTTAGGAACACAAAGGTACACAAAGGATTAGTGATGAAGATAATGTAAGGTATCCAAAGGGATATTTCTGCATAACATAAAAGGAATCATAATGAGGGCTTTAAGTTCGTAGAAATGATCAAGCAGTACTTCCTCACGATTCCGATCCAGAGTATGCTTCTATCCACTGATTAAATAAATGACTGTCGAGAACGAAGTAATCCTTTGATTTGATTTTTTAGAAACCCCCTTCTGAGTGAGAAAGAAGAACAGGAACGAAAGAAATGGAATGCAATAGGAAAACTGAATAATAAGAGATCTTTGTTTATTCTTTCTTTCCTCAATCCTATCCATATTCATACGGATAGAATTCTTATAATGATTTATCAACTATAACTCATGAATTAGTGTCTAATTATTTTTCGTACGAAAAGTATGGGTCGAAATATCTATTGAAACAACGAGTATTTTATTGAAGGATTAAGTTATTACTGAACTATAAAGAATTCTAAGTCTAATTAGAAAATAAAGGATGAGATCAATTCGGAAGCGCTTTTTTTTTTATTATGGCGGACGGAATTCCATTGGTCTAATTCGGGACTCTTCGATACATCTTTACTCTAATCTACACTACAAACATGCCGAGGTAATAATGAACCAGTCCTTAGATTTATTTGTGGCCATCGAGGAGCCGTATGAAGCTGAGGTCTCATGTGCGGTTCTGGAATAGCGATGGGAATAGTGATGTTATCATCGACTATGATTATCTAACAGTTCAAGTACAGTTGATATAGTTGAGGCACAGTCAAAATATGGGTTTTGGGGGTGGAATCTGTGGCGTCAACCTATAGGGTTTATAGTTTTTCTAATTTCTTCCCTAGCGGAATGTGAAAGATTACCTTTTGATTTACCAGAAGCAGAGGAGGAATTAGTAGCAGGTTATCAAACCGAATATTCAGGTATTAAATCTGGTTTATTTTACGTTGCTTCTTACCTAAATCTACTAGTTTCTTCATTATTTGTAACAGTTCTTTACTTGGGCGGGTGGAATTTCTCTATTCCGTACATATTCATTTCTGAACCTTTTGGAATAAATAAAACAGGTGGAGTCTTTGGAATGACAATTGGTATCCTTATTACATTAGCTAAAGCTTATTTGTTCCTGTTCATTCCTATCACAACAAGATGGACTTTACCTAGGATGAGAATGGACCAGCTATTAAACCTTGGGTGGAAATTTCTTTTACCTATTTCTCTAGGTAATCTATTATTAACAACTTCTTCCCAACTCGTTTCGCTATAACAAAATATGATATTCTAGATTCATAACCTATCTAGAGCAAGAGAAAGAAACATCAAACTATTCATGGATATCCACGATATGTTCCCTATGGTGACTGGGTTCATGAATTATGGTCAACAGACAATACGAGCTGCAAGGTATATTGGTCAAAGTTTCATGATTACCTTATCTCACGTGAATCGTTTACCTGTGACTATTCAATATCCTTATGAAAAGTCGATCACATCGGAGCGTTTTCGTGGTCGAATCCATTTTGAATTTGATAAATGCATTGCTTGTGAAGTATGTGTTCGGGTATGCCCCATAGATCTACCCGTTGTTCATTGGAGATTGGAAACGGATATTAGAAAGAAACGATTGCTTAATTATAGTATTGATTTTGGAATCTGTATATTTTGTGGTAATTGTGTCGAGTATTGTCCAACAAACTGTTTATCAATGACTGAAGAATATGAACTTTCTACTTATGATCGTCACGAATTGAATTATAATCAAATTGCTTTGGGCCGGTTACCAATGTCAGTAATTGGAGATTACACAATTCGAACAATTACGAATTCGACTCCAATCAAAATAATCAGGGGTAAACCTCTTGATTCAAAAACGATTACCAATTACTAAGATTCCGTTTTGATTTAAAGTAAAGGAGTGAGGCTTCTTTCATTTTGCTAGGTCAGTAAATAACTATTGATTGGTGAGAATCAAGGCTTGATTTTGATTTAGAATGGATTCATAGATCTGTGATGATTTCAAAATATCAAATTTCGAACTACTCTTTCAGATACAGTAGCGGGATTGATCCAATAACTGTATCTATATAAATCTACACCCCTTTAGGATTCAATTAGGAACGTATCATATACAAGAAAAAAATAAGGTAACCTCTTTTTTCTTGGGTCGGTTAGTAAGTTTATGAAATATTTCGATTTATTTATCTCTTTTTTTACACATAATGGATTTACCTGGACCAATACATGATATTCTTTTAGTATTTCTGGGATCAGGTCTTATATTAGGAGGTCTGGGGGTGGTCTTACTTACCAACCCAATTTATTCTGCTTTTTCATTGGGACTGGTTCTTGTTTGTATATCCTTATTCCATATTCCATCTAACTCCTATTTTGTAGCTGCTGCACAGCTCCTTATTTACGTAGGAGCTGTAAATGTTTTAATCCTATTTGCTGTGATGTTCATGAATGGTTCAGAATATTACAACGATTTCTATCTTTGGACCGTTGGGGATGGGGTCACTTCACTGGTTTGTACAAGTATTCTTTTTTCACTAATTACTACTATCTCGGATACGTCGTGGTACGGGATTGTTTGGACTACAAGATCAAATCAGATTATAGAGCAGGACCTAACAAGTAACGTTCAACAAATTGGGATTCATTTATCAACAGATTTTTACCTTCCATTTGAACTCATTTCTATAATTCTTTTAGTTGCTTTGATAGGTGCAATTGCTATGGCCCGGCAGTAAAGTAATTAAGTAATAAATACTTAGATCCAAAATAAAATAAATAAAGTCTTGTTTTGTTCTACGTTATCACATCCATTTTCCTTCAGTTCCATTTTCATATTCTATTGTTCATATATGAAATTGAAAGGGGTTTAGTTCGATCCATTACTAATACCTTACTTTGTTTCGTACTTAATTTATATTCTAATCAAATCGGTGAAATTTTTGTTCATATTGAAATGAATCAAAATTGATGAGGGGTTGGTCAATGATGACCGAACATGTACTTATTTTGAGTGCCTATTTATTTTCTATCGGTATTTATGGATTGATCACAAGTCGAAACATGGTTAGAGCACT